CTGGAAATACCTGTTGATCTCTTATTAACGCTGTTTCGAAGACAACTGGTACATTCCAAAATAACCCGTACTCGGACATCTTTACTCTTTTTTTTACCCTTTTTTTTACCCTTGGCCATGAACCAACCTCCTTTTGGTTTTTTTTATTCAAAAAACTCTTTTATTTTGCGATCCGAAACGACCAAGAAAGGAATGCAAAAAATAGAAGTTGCTAACTCCAAATCCAGTTATGAGACATTTTTTTGCAACCAATATAGTCAAAATAAGTACTACAATAATCTAAATTAGATTATAGTAAGTATATCTAAGTGAATGTATAGAATAAAGTGAGTAAAGTGAAATGCAGGGGGTGTACAACTAACTAAATGCACTTTTTTCTATACGACGAAATACATGTGCATGTCTAATTTACATTAGAAGTTTCGATTCAAATTGCAGTACAATATTTAAATTTTAGTTAAACATCTTGTATGATACTGTTGGCCAAACCACATTTGCACTTCTGTTCTCTTAATTTCATTGAAGGTAATTTCCTTTAAGCCCCAAGTTACGAGGTTCGCTGAGGGGAGAATTTACTTTTATTCTTTTTCTTTTCGAACTTATTCAAATAAAAAAAGAGGGGAGGTAGTATTCACAGATATTTCTCTAATCTTGCTCACTCCCTGTGTTAATAATAACAATTAGAATGAAAAAAAGGGGAATGTCAACGCATCCGGGAAAAAACGATTGATCTCTATTAACAGACCTGCTAAAGAACTGAACCATAGGGTACTTATTACTGGCGCCACGGATAAATATGTTTTTAGATTTCGCATTTTAAATTCTCCTTCTTTATTGGAATTCTAATAAAGAATTGATCTTGTAATATATATAATACATATATGATTTGGCTTATATGTGATTAAGGGACCCTTTTTTTGTTTTGTACGTGAAACTCCTAATTCAATTTGAAATCTACAAGGATTTGATCGATGAGATTTTTTTTTTATTAGTAATGAAAAGAACAAAATACACCTCTTTCCGCCCAAGCATTTGCCAAATTTATGGCGAGTTTTCTATTTTATTTTGCACATGTCTATAAGTTCATTATTAGTATATGTTATATGATATGAGATGAAGAAATGACAAGATAAGTTGGATATCTCAATCAATAAAGAAAATGAAATACGTATATAGAAAACAATTCGGGGATTCTCTACAATGACATTGTAGGGCAATTGAAAGGGATGTAGCGCAGCTTGGTAGCGCGTTTGTTTTGGGTACAAAATGTCGCAGGTTCAAATCCTGTCATCCCTACCTATTCTTTTTGTTTCACTTCTGAGTAATAACAAAGGGTCAATTGAAATAACTTCAAATTGGACATATCTAATCTTGAATTGTTATCATATCTTATATGATAATATTGATAACATAGGCATTGAAGACGTGGTGGAGTTAAAAAGAAAAAAGAATATTTTTCTTTCCAGTCTTATTTTTTTTTGTGATAAGAAAAGCGCTCTTAGTTCAGTTTGGTAGAACGTGGGTCTCCAAAACCCAATGTCGTAGGTTCAAATCCTACAGAGCGTGATTCTGTTATTTTTTTTTTAAGTCAAAAATTGTTCGGAAAAAAGAGAACAGCAATCTAAATTTGACCTCCTACTTTCTTTAATCCACAGGAGGTCAAATTAACAAATTAACAAAGTGTTAATTAATCAAAGATTCAACTGATCACCACGTCTGTATTGTAAATAGGCAGTTACAAATAATCCAGCCAAAGTAATAGAAATTAGACCTAAGACGATTCCAAATAGAAAAACTTCTATCATTTCAATTTGTTTGAAAAAAAAAAAGAGAGGTAATATCTATCCTTAAATATTAATCTATATTGCCCAAAAATCTCAATAACCAAGAATTCGAAATTGACACGTTAATGAACTAAAGAATAGACGGAATACTACAATTTTATTTATTTCAAATAAATCCTATTTTGCTCAGACCAATAAATAGACCTGAGGTTATAGTTAAAGTTGCTAGTAGAAAACCGAAATAACTAGTTATAGTAGGCATGAAAGAGCTAAATAAACTATTTTGTTTTTTTATACATATGCTTGTAAAACACTTTCCTAAGTTCAATTTTTTTGAAAGATACGAAGATAAGCAAAAATACCAATTGAAGGAAGAAGTCCGATTTTCTAATTTAGAAATCATTATCATCATAGATTATAAATGACATTAACAAAAATAGAGTGATATAGATACAAAAAAAAAAGAAATCCATTTATTGTCTAGGACATCCACCTAACCTCTCATGATTCCGAATCAAACGGATTCCCTTGGACAACTCTTTAACTCTTGAGAAAGAAATTCACTCTCCCGAAAAAAAAAGAAAAAACGAAATTTCGACTAATTTTTTAAATAAAAATCTTTAGATTGTAGTTTAATTTAAGTGTCAAGGAAGACCTTTTAGATCGAATAGAAGAATAAATATGTGCATCACGAATATTTATTATTAGAATAATTT